CTGATGAGAAATAAAAAGAAATCAAAAAGGAAGAAAAAAGAAATAGTAAAATGATTTTTTCTTCATCGAATGACTATTCATCTATTAGTATTAGGTTTTCCTAAAATAGGGGGCAGAAAGAATCTATGGAAAAATGTTGGTTCAATTTGATGTTGTCTAACAAGAAGTTAGAACTTAGGTGTGGACTAAGTAAATCAATAGATAGTCTTGATGCTCTTGGACATACCAGTGGAAGTGAAGAAACTATTCTAAATGATGCGGAGAAAAAGATTCCTAGTTGGGACAGTTATAGTTTCAGTAATATTCATTATCTAAATTATTTATTTGATAGCAGGAATATTTGGAGTTTGATCTCGGATCATACTTTTTTAGTTAGAAATAGTAATGGTAACACTTATTCTGTATATTTTGATATTGAAAATCAGATTTTTGATATTGACAATGCTAGTTCTTTTTTGAGTGAACTAGAGATTCTTTTTCCTAGTTATTTGAATAGTGGGTCTAATAGTAGTAATTACTACTATTATTATTCCATGTATGATACTCAATCTAATTGGAATAATCACATTAATAGTTGCATTGATAGTTATCTTCGTTTTGAAATCAGTCTTAATAGTGACATTTACAGTGGTATCGACAGTTACATTTCTAGTTTCATTTGTACGGAAAGTACAAGTAGTATTGAAAGTGGAAATTCTAGTATCAAAACTAGTAGCAGTTATTTCAATAGAAGAGAAAAACCTAATGATTTCGATATAAATACAAAATACAAACAGTTATGGGTTCAATGTGAGAATTGTTATGGATTAAATTATAAAAAATTTTTTAGTTCAAAAATGAATATTTGTGAACACTGCGGATATCATTTGAAAATGAGTAGTTCAGATAGAATCGAACTCTTTATTGATCCTGACACTTGGGAGCCTATGGATGAAGATATGGTCTCTATGGACCCCATTGAGTTTCATTCAGAAGAGGAACCTTATATAGATCGCATCTCTTTTTATCAAAGAAAAACAGGTTTAACTGAAGCTGTTCAAACGGGCGTAGGTCAACTAAATAGTATTCCCATAGCAATTGGAGTTATGGATTTTCAGTTTATGGGAGGTAGTATGGGATCCGTAGTAGGTGAGAAAATCACCCGTTTGATCGAGTATGCTACTAATCGATCTCTACCTGTCATTATTGTGTGTGCTTCTGGAGGAGCACGCATGCAAGAAGGGAGTTTGAGCTTGATGCAAATGGCTAAAATATCTTCTGCTTCATATGATTATCAATTAAATAAAAAGTTATTCTATGTATCAATCCTTACATCTCCTACAACTGGCGGAGTTACAGCAAGTTTTGGTATGTTGGGAGATATCATTATTGCTGAACCTAATGCCTACATTGCGTTTGCGGGTAAAAGAGTAATTGAACAAACATTGAAAAAGACAGTACCCGACGGTTCACAAGTGGCTGAGTATTTATTCCATAAGGGCTTATTTGACCCAATCGTACCACGTAATCTTTTAAAAGGTGTTCTGAATGAGTTATTTCAACTACACGGTTTCTTTCCCTTGAATCAAGATTTGAAAAAAGATTGAAATTCTTCATTTTCAAATGGAAGTATATCACTAGCTTCAGTTATTTTGATTTGTAGCGAATACACATTTAGTTCATTATAATGAATAATGAAAAAAACAAAACTAAGAAGATGGTGTTTTCTTTGGGGACATCAGTTATAAGTGTAGTAAGAGTCAGAAGTTTTGGATAATGACTTTTTACCCCGGATCTTTTTTTTCTTCTACCTCTCTTCCTGATTAGGAATAAGCATCCCTCTATCAACAAAATTTCTTTCTTCTTCCGAGAAATCCGGGAAATAAAAATCATTTTCTCCGTCCTTTTGACATATTAATATATAGAACAACAAAAAATAGATAAAAAAGATATCGAAAAAATGAAAAGAAAATATTTCAATAAAAAGAAATAAGAAATCTCAAATTAAAGAAAGAAAATAGAAATATTCAAATAACAAATAATAAGAATATATAAGTTCTTTTTATTTAGTGATAACTCCCCCTTTTCACTAGGAATCCTTGTTTGTTGGATAAGATTGGTGAAAGTCGGAAATTCATAAGAAACTCTTTTCTATCTTTCCTTTCAAAACACCTTTTTTGTTTTGAAAGGAAAGATAGAAAAACGATAAAGATAAGGATGGGAGAAGAAGAATCCAATTTCTGAAAGCAGATTCTCATACATATTCGTGTAGAAAGAGGGATAAGTATACTTCATTGAGTTCTACATTTGTTATTGATTATTAAATACTTCATATTAATATTATCTTAATATTATTTCTAATAAATAGACTTATCATAAGATATCTTTCTAATTCTAATTTAGAATTAGAATAGGTACAAATATGAAATCGAGGTACCCATTCTATGATAGATTTGAACTTTCCCTCTATTTTTGTTCCTTTAGTGGGCCTAGTCTTTCCGGCAATCGCAATGGCTTCTTTATCTCTTTATGTCCAAAGAAATAAGATTGTCTAAATACGATGGGACCAAATCTCATCAATTTCTTTCAACATTGGATCATCATACAGATACTTTTTTTTTATGTAATATGGTAGGATATATGATATGTGGCCTTTCCAAAAACAAATGGAAGAGTTGTTTTGTTATGTATGCCGATGCATAATATACGCATTAATGCAGCATGTATATGCGGTTATAGCTTAATCAATTAAATGATGAAATTCAAAAAGATCAGCAAATCTTTTTTGAAAAATCTTTGAAATAGAAACTCAATGTATCTAACCAATTATCCCTAAGGGTTCCTGTCGGAATGCTGCTAGTTGATGAAAGTTACTTCGGGATCAAGCAATAAAAGTCGAGTCAAATCCATTTGGGTTATTCTCTCAATTCCAATCGAATGCAACTGGATCTAGTATAGTATGAACTGGCGATCAGAACATATATGGATAGAACTTATAACGGGGTCTCGAAAAACAAGTAATTTTTGCTGGGCCTGTATCCTTTTTTTAGGTTCACTAGGATTCTTAGTGGTTGGAACTTCCAGTTATCTTGGTAAAAATCTGATATCCGTATTTCCGTCTCAGCAAATCCTTTTTTTCCCACAAGGGATCGTGATGTCTTTCTATGGGATCGCAGGTCTATTCATTAGTTCTTATTTGTGGTGCACAATTTCATGGAATGTAGGTAGTGGTTATGACCAATTCGATAGAAAAGAAGGGATAATGTCCCTTTTTCGTTGGGGATTCCCTGGAAGAAATCGTCGCATCTTTCTTCGTTTCTTTCTGAAAGATATCCAATCGATAAGAATGGAGGTCAGAGAGGGTCTTTTTACTCGTCGTGTCCTTTATATGGAAATCAAGGGCCAAGGAGCCATTCCCTTGACCCGTACTGATGAGAATTTGACTCCACGAGAAATTGAACAAAAAGCTGCCGAATTGGCCTATTTTTTGCGCGTACCCATTGAAGTATTTTGAAATGAACTGAAGAATAAATCTCAGCATGAGATAAGGAACTTAATACATCTCAAAAGCAGAAGGACGTATATGGAACAATATTAATAAAATCTAATATCTAATATATCTAATATAACTAATCAAATAAAATATAATAAACTATTAAGGAGAATATAAACTATTTGTACACAAAAACTATTTTGTATACGCATACACATGGCGTCCAGCTTCATTATTTATACTAGTAAAAGGTCTAATAAGTATAGATTGATCAAATATCCTAACATGTCTTTTGTTTTCGTAAAACATAATTCCTCTTTTTATTTTTAGGCCTTTGAATTGATACCCTATCCCCGCGCTGCAGTTAGACAGTGAAATCTTTCGAATTCGAAATAGAAAGAAAAGAATTAAAGGATCCAATAGGGTTCGTCTTGAAATCCAAATTCTATTCGTTAGTTCAAATGAGTTTTTGAGTCTTCATCGAAAGGAATAAATGAAGGGGAAATCGGTTACAATTTGCCTAATTGTGATTTCTGGAATATGGAAAGGAAAGAATATTTACTTCTTTTTCTTTTCATTCGAAAAAGGCCTTTCTTGTATGTTCTATTCTAGATCCAAAGACTCAATTCTTACACAAAAACAAAAATAGGAAAAGATCCATAGGTTCGATACCTTAATTCTTGTTAGAGTTATAGGCTCTTGTTATATGATTCGTGCTTCATAGAAATCTCAGATAGAATCGACGAATGAAACAGGTTCATTAACAATTCACATCACGGATACAGAATGAAAAAAAAGAAAGCATTGGCTTCCCTCCCATATCTTGTGTCTATACTCTTTTTGCCCTGGTGGGTTTCTCTCTCATTTAATAAATGTCTAGAAACTTGGGTTCTTAATTGGTGGAATACCAGGCAATCCGAAATCCTTTTGAATGATATTCAAGAGAAAAATGTTCTAGAAAAATTTATGGAATTAGAAGAACTATTCCTGTTGGACGAGATGATAAAGGAGTACTCGGAAACACATATGCAAAGGCTTCGTATAGGAATGCACAAGGAAACAATACAATTAGTCCAAAGACAAAATGAATCTCATTTCCATATCATTTTGCATTTCTCTACAAATCTAATCTGTTTCGCTATTCTAAGTGGTTATTTTTTTCTGGGTAATGAAGAACTTTTCATTCTGAATTCTTGGATTCAGGAATTTCTCTATAACTTAAGTGATACAATCAAAGCTTTTTCGATTCTTTTAGTTACTGATTTATGGATTGGATTTCACTCGACCCATGGTTGGGAACTAATGATTGGTTTGATCTACAACGATTTTGGATTGGCTCAGAATGATCAGATTCTATCTGGTCTTGTTTCCACTTTTCCAGTGATTCTAGATACAATTGTGAAATATTGGATCTTCAATTTTTTAAATCGTGTATCTCCTTCGCTTGTAGTAATTTATCATTCAATGAATGAATAATTCCTTAGATCTTTTGATATCAATAAAATCAGAATCTTTCTTCGTGTATAAA